TGTATTGTTACTCTTGTTACCATCAGGATAAATCTGTCCCCTTCCTCGGTTTCCCCCTACATATATGGGATATTTTAAGAAATTAACGTCTTTTTTTGTAGCGGGATCGGGGGAAAGAATGGGAAAGACAATTTCACTATATTTCTTACCGGGAACAGGGCCTATCACAAGAATATTTTTTTTATTGGGACGATAACTCTGAAAAGAGAGATTTCCTATCTTTTCTTTCAACTCAGGAGAAATACGGTCGGGCGGCGCTAATTCGAATCCCTCAGGCAAAATAAGAACAGCACCCACATTCAACCCTCCCTTTTTTCCATTAGCAAGAACTTGTTTCAGCTGCATATCATAAGGGATTCGAAGAACTGCTTCAAATACAGTATCGGGAAGGACAGCTTGGGGAACTTCAATATCCACGGGCTTATTAGCTAAATGGCAGTTGGCACATACAATTCGTCCAGTTGCTTCCCGCGGGTTTTCATAACCCTGCTGCGCAAAAATGGGATATGCATTTGAAATAGACGTCCGAGTTATTACGTATATCATGATCGATACAGAAATCGATCGAATCATCTGTTCCTTTACCCAAGAAAAAGTATTTCTATTTTCCATGTCCAATCGCGGATCCCGGAGTTTCTACAATAAATTAGATAGGTAGCTAAGTTAATCTAGTTCCCTATACACGAGTCTGTTGTCATTCTACTGCAACAGTTGTACTGGAATGATGAATACCTTGAGCAGGTAGAAATAGAAAGAATTTTGCTAAAAAGGAAAAGGGCTTTCTTTCTAAAGGAAGAAAAATGCTAATTTGATTAATATTAAGAAATCCAATTATGCTTCACTAATTGAATGATAAATGACTACAAGCGAAGGAGATAGACGGTTTAAACAAAAAAAGACCCAAAATTTCAAACACGTGTCTAGAATCACAGGAAAACTACAAACAAAAATAGTGAAAATTAACTCGTTAGGAGCCCATCCAAGATCGTTGTAGACCCAACGAATTAGTAGTTCCCAACCGCGGGTGGAGTGAAATCCAACAAAAAAATCCGTAACTAAAAGAATAAAAAAAGCTTTTATTGAGTCATTTAAGTTATAGAAGAATTCCTGAGCCCAAGAATTCAAAATGACAAGTTCCTCTTTACCCAGAAAAAAAGAACCACTTAGAATAGCCAAACAGATTATATTTGTTGAGAAATGCAAAATGATATGGAGATGGTCCTCATTATCTATTTTGGCCAATTGTATTATTTCCTTGTGTATTCCTATAGGAGGTTTTTGTACATGTGTCTTCGGTTTCTCTTTTATCATTTCGTCCAAGAGAAAAAGCTCTTCTAATTCTATGAATCCTTCTAGAATCCTTTTCTCTTGAATATCCGTTAAGAGAGTTTCAGGTTGCCTGGTATTCCACCAATTCTTAATCCCAAGTTCCAGACATTTGTTAAAAGAGAAAGAGACTCCCCAGGGCAAAAGTACGATAAATACAAGATATAGGAAAGAAGGCAATGCTTTCTTTTTTTTCATTTTTGATCTGTAAATTGAGTTGTTAATGAATCCGCTTCATTCGCTGACTCTATATGATATTTCTTTTCTTTGATCTTTGAAGCATTCTATAACAAGGTTTGAGACCTTGTGTTTGTATCTATTTCTCTTTTTGTATACTAGTAGAATTTCATTCTATTGGGTTCTTTCTTATTTTAGATCTAAATGAAGTGGAATAGAGAAATAGAATAAAAAAAAAAAAAGCCCCTTCCCTTCATATGAAAAGGGAAGAATATTATGCCATATATCTCACTTGGACAAAACAAATTCGAAACAATTTTCTCTTATCTTCGGTTGTTCCTTCCTTTAGATAAATACTCGAAAATATCCTTACAATTTTTAAAAATTGCAATTGGTACTCAAAATACTTCAATTGGTACGCGCAAGAAATAGGCCAATTCGGCAGCTTTTTGTTCAATTTCTCGTGGAGTAAAAAACTTATCATCCGTACGAGTCAAGGGAATGACCCCCTGGCCACGTATTTCCATATAAAGGATACGACGAGGATAAAGACCCTCTTTAACCTGAATTCTAATTGCTTGGATATCCCGCACAAGGAATCGAAGGAAGATCCGACGTTTTATTCCAGGGAATCCCCAACGAAAAATGCACACTATTCCCTCTTTTCTATCAAATCGATCATAACCACTGCCTACATTCCACAAAATAGTGCACCACAAATAGGAGCTAATGAATAGGCCCGCGATTCCGTAGAAAGACATCACGACCCCCTGTGGAAAAAAAAGAATTTGTTGAGATGGAAGTAGGGATATCATATTCTTACCAAGATAACTGGAAGCCCCAACCGCTAAGAATCCTAATGAACCTAGAAAAAGAATACAGGCCCAGAAAAAATTACCTCTTTTTCGAGAACCCTTTAGAAGTTCTATCCATATGTGTTCTGATCGCCAATTCATATTAGATATACTAAATCCAGCAGTGGTTAATTGAAATTGAGAGAATAAGCTAAATGATTTTGACTTTACTTTTTTTGTTTTGATTCTGAAATCACCTTCAGCAGCTAGGACTCCTGTGAAATAATTGGTTAGATACATTGACTTTCTATTCAAAAAAAAAATTCCTGGATCCGCTTAAAAAAAACTCGCTATACTCGGCTACGCATATGTATGCATTTATGCTCGTAGCCTATATCTGCATCCATAGACGTTTTTCATTTGTGTGTAGAAAGAGCTACATACCCTATCATATTAATATATTACTTACACTAAAAAATATCTGTATTATGATCCTGGAAATACATTGAGCAAATTAGGCCCCGTCGGTTCTAGACAATCTTATTTTTCTGCACATAAAGAAATAAAGAAGCCATTGCAATTGCCGGAAATACTAAGCCTACTAAAGGCACGAAAATAGAGGGTAAGTTTAAATCTGTCATAGAATGGGTGTCTCAATTCCAATTTACTATTTCTATCTATTCCAAATATATCTTAAGATTCTTATGATATAATTAAGTATATCTATTATAAGGAATATTGACTATTGTATTTTTGAGTTTACAAAATAAAGATTTTTTATAGAATACTTTAGTTAGTATTCTTTAGTATTCTATATCTATAAAAAAAATGAATGGAATGGATAATTAAATTTTTCTTTTTCCATTCTCATGGCCTTTCTATCTTTCTAATCCAACTTGAAATTGGATTCAAAAGAAAGCGATAAAATGAAAGAAATACCTCTTTCAGAATACCCTTGAATTTAAAAAGTAGAAGTGGAATAGAATATCCAGTTGAAGGGTAATGATCATACGTCTGTAATGCATTGTATGTCCCAGAATAGGTCCCATTCTTCTACCCTTTCCGGGTAGTCGATGGCTATTCACAGCTACTACCTTAACACCAAAGAAGAGCTCGACCCAATGCTTTATTTCTGTCTTAGTGAATCCCGATTCAACATTAAAAGTATATTGATTCTTTCCCAATAAACGAAGACTCTTTTCTGTAAATACTGCGTATTTGATTCCATTATCGTATGATAATACTATATTTATTTTGATTTTTATTTCTTTATTGTATTATACCTTTCTATATTCTAGATATATAGAATAGAAGAATCTCGATTTGTCAAGTCTCATGATCGTATCAAGATATATTTAAATTCGGCTCGATCTTTTTTACAAAAAAAAAGATCGAGCCGAATTTAATTGCAATCAATTAGAAGATTAAAGAAGAATTACTGCATTTCGTAACTGATTTTTTCTCTTTCTATTTCGCTTTTTTTATTTAGACCTTCTTTATCTTTATATCTAATTTTATCTACTTAATCAATGGTATCTACCGGCTTGAACTCGAATTTGATCGCTTTCCATACTTCACAAGCTGCAGCTAGTTCAGGACTCCATTTGCAAGCTGCTCGGATAATTTCATTACCTTCACGAGCAAGATCGCGCCCTTCGTTACGAGCTTGTACACAGGCTTCTAAAGCCACCCGATTAGCTGCTGCACCTGGTGCATTCCCCCAAGGATGTCCTAAAGTTCCTCCACCAAATTGTAATACGGAATCGTCTCCAAAGATTTCGGTCAGAGCTGGCATATGCCAAACATGAATACCCCCTGAAGCCACCGGTATAACACCTGGCATGGATACCCAGTCCTGGGTGAAAAAGATACCGCGAGAACGATCTTTTTCAATATAATCATCGCGCAATAAATCAACAAAACCTAAAGTCATTTCGCGTTCCCCTTCTAACTTACCTACTACTGTACCGGAGTGGATATGATCTCCCCCAGACATACGCAATGCTTTAGCTAATACACGAAAATGCATACCATGATTTTTCTGTCTATCAATAACTGCATGCATTGCTCGGTGAATGTGAAGAAGTAGGCCGTTGTCGCGGCAATAATTAGACAAACTAGTATTTGCGGTGAATCCTCCAGTTAAGTAGTCATGCATTATAATCGGAACCCCTAATTCCCTCGCAAATACTGCTCTCTTAATCATTTCTTCGCATGTACCTGCAGTCGCATTCAAGTAATGCCCCTTGATTTCGCCAGTTTCTGCTTGTGCTTTATAAATTGCTTCGGCAACAAATACAAAACGGTCTCTCCAGCGCATAAATGGTTGTGAGTTTACGTTTTCATCATCTTTGGTAAAATCAAGTCCACCGCGTAGACACTCATAACATGCTCTACCGTAATTTTTTGCGGATAATCCCAATTTTGGTTTAATAGTACATCCCAATAAAGGACGACCATACTTGTTCAACTTATCCCTTTCAACTTGGATACCATGAGGTGGACCATGGAAAGTTTTTGCATAAGCAGCAGGAATTCGTAGATCCTCCAAACGTAGAGCACGTAGGGCTTTGAAACCAAATACGTTACCCACAATGGAAGTAAACATGTTAGTAACAGAACCCTCTTCAAATAGATCTAATGGATAAGCTATATAACAGATATATTGCTCCTCTTCCCCAGGAACGGGTTCGATGTGATAGCATCGTCCTTTGTAACGATCAAGACTGGTAAGTCCATCAGTCCAAACAGTTGTCCATGTACCAGTAGAAGATTCCGCAGCCACTGCAGCCCCTGCTTCTTCAGGCGGAACCCCGGGCTGAGGAGTTACTCGGAATGCTGCCAAGATATCAGTATCCTTGGTTTCGTATTCCGGGGTGTAGTAAGTCAATTTATAATCTTTAACACCAGCTTGAAATCCAACACCTGCTTTAGTTTCTGTTTGTGGTGACATAAGTCCCTCCCTACAACTCATGAATTAAGAATTCTCACAACGACAGGGTCTACTCGATATAGATTAAGCGTAAATTAAACCTTTGCAAAAATCTTAAAAAAAAAAAAAGATATTCAATTAATATCAACTCATTAAATAAAAAAGGGAGTATGCTTAAGTTAATGAATATGTTTTATTCATATATAATGGGTACACCCTGTGTACGTTCTATCCTATAGGAATTCGATAGGAATTGAGTTGTTGTTATGGTAAGTTAACATGGTTCATTATTAAACCATAGATTTGATTCACCAAATCCATCATTATTGTATACTCTTTGATAGATATAGCGCAACCCAAACCAATCCCTTAATCCTTATTTTACAATTTTATAAGTTCTTATCTTAATAGGCCCCTTTCTTATTTTGAATCTAAATACCTAAATACTAAGAAAATTCTCTGTTGACAGCAATCTATGCTTCACAGTAGTATATATTTTGTATATAGAAGTCCTAGACAGGAAAGTAGAGTAGGCAAAGATCCTTGACAAAAGGCAAAATGTCTATGAAAAAAAAAGATTGATTGAACTTTCCAACGGACTCATTCCATGAGTAAATGAGTGAATGGGATTCGCTTAGGCAACGAAATCAAGTGCTAGCCCCCTTTTCTTTTTTATTGAATTAACTAATTCATTTCCTTTTCACTTTTGGATTTTGGGATATTTTTTTGATTTGGCATTATTCAACAAGAAAAAAACGAAAAATTTCGACAAATTCCTTTTTTTGATAATTATGTGATAATTATGAGAACCAATCCTACTACTTCGCGTCCCGGGGTTTCCACAATTGAAGAAAAAAGTGCAGGGCGTATTGATCAAATTATTGGACCCGTGCTGGATATCACTTTTCCCCCAGGCAAGTTGCCTTATATTTATAACGCTTTGATAGTTAAGAGCCGGGACACTGCCGATAAGCAAATTAATGTGACTTGTGAGGTACAACAATTATTAGGAAATAATCGAGTTAGAGCTGTAGCTATGAGTGCTACAGACGGGTTGATGAGAGGAATGGAAGTGATTGACACAGGAGCTCCTCTTAGTGTTCCAGTCGGTGGAACTACTCTCGGACGAATTTTTAACGTTCTTGGGGAACCTATTGACAATTTGGGTCCTGTAGATACTAGTGCAACATTCCCTATTCATAGATCCGCGCCTGCCTTTATTGAGTTAGATACGAAATTATCTATCTTTGAAACAGGTATTAAGGTGGTTGATCTTTTAGCTCCTTATCGGCGTGGAGGAAAAATCGGACTATTTGGGGGGGCAGGAGTAGGTAAAACTGTACTCATCATGGAATTAATCAATAACATTGCTAAAGCTCATGGAGGCGTATCCGTATTTGGGGGAGTAGGGGAACGGACTCGTGAAGGAAATGATCTTTATATGGAAATGAAGGAATCTGGAGTAATTAATGAAAAAAATATTGAGGAATCAAAAGTAGCTCTAGTCTATGGCCAAATGAATGAACCGCCGGGAGCTCGTATGAGAGTTGGTTTAACTGCCCTAACTATGGCAGAATATTTCCGAGATGTTAATAAGCAAGACGTGCTTTTATTCATCGATAATATCTTTCGTTTTGTTCAAGCAGGATCGGAGGTATCCGCCTTATTAGGGAGAATGCCCTCCGCAGTGGGTTATCAACCTACCCTTAGTACAGAAATGGGTTCTTTGCAAGAAAGAATTGCTTCTACCAACAAGGGATCGATAACTTCGATCCAAGCAGTTTATGTACCTGCGGACGATTTGACCGACCCTGCTCCTGCCACAACATTTGCACATTTGGACGCTACTACCGTACTTTCCAGAGGATTAGCTTCCAAGGGTATTTATCCCGCAGTCGATCCTTTAGATTCAACCTCAACTATGTTACAGCCTCGGATCGTTGGCAAGGACCATTATGAAACTGCGCAAAGAGTTAAGGAAACTTTACAGCGTTACAAGGAACTTCAGGACATTATTGCAATTCTTGGGTTGGATGAATTATCGGAGGAGGATCGTTTAACTGTAGCAAGAGCACGAAAAATTGAGCGGTTCTTATCACAACCGTTCTTTGTGGCAGAAGTTTTTACCGGTTCTCCAGGAAAGTATGTTAGTCTTGCAGAAACAATTAGGGGGTTTCAACTAATCCTTTCCGGAGAATTAGATGGCCTACCCGAACAGGCTTTTTATTTGGTGGGGAACATCGATGAAGCTAGCACGAAAGCTATAAACTTAGAAGAGGAGAACAAATTGAAGAAATGAAATTAAATCTTTATGTACTAACTCCTAAACGAATTATTTGGGATTGTGAAGTGAAAGAAATCATTTTATCTACTAATAGTGGCCAAATTGGTGTATTACCAAACCACGCCCCCATTAACACAGCTGTAGATATGGGTCCTTTGAGAATACGCCTCCTCAACGACCAATGGTTAACGGCGGTTCTGTGGAGTGGTTTTGCGAGAATAGTTAATAATGAGATCATCATTTTAGGAAATGATGCAGAACTGGGTAGTGACATTGATCCAGAAGAAGCTCAACAGGCACTTGAAATAGCCGAAGCTAACTTGAGTAAAGCTGAGGGTACGAAAGAATTGGTTGAAGCAAAGCTAGCTCTCAAACGGGCTAGGATACGAGTCGAAGCTATCAATTGGATTCCCCCATCCAATTAAAGACAATCCAAAGGTTTCGTTGATACAAAGAAAAAGAAAAGAAGGGTAGAAAAAGTTATTAGATAGCGAAGTAAGTCCAATGCTATCTAGTAATTTTTCTACCTACCTACCTACTATTGGATTTGAACCAATGACTCCCGCCGTATGAAAGCAGTACTCTAACCACTGAGTTAAGTAGGCAATTTATCATCACAAAAGAAGTCACATTACTTCGATCGATTATAGATCGAATGTTTTTTATAAGCAATACCGCTCCATTATTGGTATTCCCTTATTGGTATGGTATTATAGTAAATAGATAAAAGGGATATCCTATGGCATTAGAGAATATTCATCTTGACAAGAAATTATCTATATGTTAAGATATCTCTGACAAGGGCTATAGCTCAGTTCGGTAGAGCAACTCGCTTACACGTGCGCCAATGCTTTTCAAGGGAACTTATTATGCAATGAACATAATTGACCTTATTGCAAAATCAATGTCTTACTTCATGGATTCGAGAGAATAGGAGAACAGTAGCCTGACAAACAGTCGGTTCAGTCCGATTCAGGTGCCAATTCTGGTGCCTAATCAAATAGAACCCCTATTGATTTGCTAGTTGATAAGGTAAATATCCAGCCCACTCAATGCTAGGCATAAGAGGATAAGGGCCTCCAAAAAACTTCTTTTCGTTCTATGAACTTTAAGGTGTATGAAGTCTCATAGTCAACTCTTGGAGCGGAACGATAGAGATTCCATTTCACTTAGTTTGATTTAATTTAGGCCGGAGGCAGACCTAAGTCAAAGTAATCCTCCTTTGAAACACTTTGGTATTGCTCCTAGATAGATCATAATACAAATAATCAATCAGAGCACAGGGAGCCATCTTATTATCTTTCCGTAAAGAAAAACTATGGCGGATTAACTGATCTTTACATCAGTTGATGAAAGAGCCCAATGCAGAAAAATGCATGTTGGGTCTTTGAAACAGTTCAAATCATTTCGATAATAATCCGTTTGATCTGTTTTACCGAGAAGGTCTACGGTTCGAATCCGTATAGCCCTACTAATATATATGTCTTTTTTTTTAGATTTTAGGATGGATATCCTATGTTTCCTTTAGTATAGTTTTCTTTTCCTTATTAGTACTTGTTTATAGACTCGAGGGTCGCTTGCGCCATAGAATAGAGATAAAAGCATTAGCATGGCTCATTTATCGAAAATCATAGAGACAGGAAAAGAAAAAAAAAAAAAAAATTTCGATCAAATCAATAGAAGGAAAGATTCCTTATCTGATTTGAATTCCATCCTCCTTCAAATAGGATATGCCCTAAGTGCCTAGACTTTCCTATAATGACTGCAACGATTTTCTCCATTTTGCGAATTCCTATTTTGTTTGAAGTTTATTACTATAATATACATTATCTAAAAATATAGATTATCTAAATAGATCGACTTTAAATTGAAAAAATCGAAAGAAAATAAAAAGAAAGAGTAAATAAGAAAACAGGATATTCTGTTTCATAATTATGAAATAGAGTTCTTTTTATTTAGTATTATTCCTCATTAGGCTGCATACATTAGTAATCCTATTTTAATTAGGTTCTAATCTAATTATCTAATCTAATTAGTAGTTAAGTATTTTCTTTTTTATTTAATAGTCTCTGACTATGCTTAAATAAAGGATAGAGCTATTCTTTTTTCTAGAAGATTCTAGAGAAAGCGAGACAAAGTGAAGCAAAAGAGTTTTCTTTGTATAAGAATTAGGTCTGTCTATACCATATCTAAATAGAATGGAAATCCAAAAGAAAGATAGTGGGGATTCCATTGGATGAATCCTTAAAGAAGACATGACACAAAAGAAACAAAAGCTAAAGTAAGCGCTCTTTGGTTTGAGCAAAAGAGATTCTTGTTTCACCGAGGAAAAGAGAGAAATTCTGGATAAATTGACAATGCTAACTTGAATTGACTAATTTCAGTTCCGCCTATTCCACATTAATGGGAGTACATTTATGTTCCTGCTTCACGAATATGATATTTTTTGGACATTTCTAATAATAGCAAGCCTTATTCCTATTTTGG